GTATCCGTATAAAACTGCGCCGGATCCTCCCTGAAGCATAACCTAGAATTAGATCTTCATTATCTAAACGGACCCGGAACATACCGTTGGGAAGTGATTCAGTAATTAAACCTTCATGAATCAATTTTTGTTCTTTCATTCTAGGTAACCCCCTTGAAGTATCAACTAATGAAGGAAGAGGTATATAATTCACTTTTCCTCTCTATTTCACAAATGGGAAGTTAGAGATAAAATTAGGATACCAGAGGAGGAGGATCACCATATATAACACAAAATTTCTCCTCCAATTCTTTCTAGTCGAGCTTCTCGATCTGTCATTATACCTCGAGAAGTAGAAAGAATTACAATTCCCATTCCACCTAAAATCTTAGGAATTCGTTGATAGTTGGAATAAATTCGTAAACCGGGTCGGCTGATACACTTTAAAACGGTTCTATATATTCCTTTCCTAGTCTTTCTATGTCGCAGGGTTGAAACCAAGAAATATTTGTTATTTTCCTGATGTTTCCGAACATTTTCAATAAAACCTTCTCGTAGAAGTATTTTAACAATGTTTTCGGTGATATTAGTAGATGCTATTCGAACCGTTCCTTTTTTATTCATGTCAGCATTTCTTATAGAAGTTATTATATTGGCAATAGTGTCCCTACCCATAACGGACTATAATTTTTTGTGCCTCCTAATTTTGATATAATCAACATGTTTCCTTTTTTCTTTGTTTTTTTTTTTTTTGAATTAGGAAATTTTTAAAAGTATATGCGTGAGACACAATCTATTAATTTGATCTATTTCAGATAGCCTACTATATCATAGTGTCATCTACTAGTATTTATAATACCTCGGGAGCTAATGAAACTATTTTAGTAAAATTCAACTGTCTCAATTCCCGAGCGATCGCACCAAAAACTCGAGTTCCTTTTGGATTTCCTTCTTGATCAATGACGACCGCTGCATTGTCATCATATCGTATTATCATACCGTTGTCACGTTTGAGTTCTTTACATGTACGTACAATTACAGCTCTAATGACTTCTGATCTTTCTAGAGGCATATTTGGCACTGCTTCTTTGATTACAGCAACAATAACGTCACCAATATGAGCATATCGGTGATTACCAGCTCCTATGATTCGAATACACATCAATTCTCGAGCTCCGCTGTTATCCGCTACATTCAAAAGGGTCTGAGGTTGAATCATATATTTTTTATTTGAATCTGTTATTTCAATGCAAAGGATGAAGGAAAAAAAGAAATATTGTCCGTCCAGAAAAAAATAAACCTGCGGTTGTTTTTTCATCCTCAATATCCCTTTTGTTTAGTTCTACATCCCTATCGTGAAATAACAAATTGAGTTCGTATAGGCATTTTGTACGCAGCTATTGAAATAGCTGCTCTGGCTACAGTTTCTGATACTCCGCCCATTTCATAAAGTATTCGACCCGGTTTAACAACAGATACCCAATATTCGGGGGATCCCTTTCCCGAACCCATACGTGTTTCGGTAGGTCTTACTGTAACAGGTTTGTCGGGAAATATACGTACCCATATTTTTCCACCACGACGCGCATATCGTGTCATTGCTCTCCGCCCCGCTTCTATCTGTCTAGCTGTGATCCAAGCGGGTTCAAGTGCCTGAAGAGCGTATCCGCCGAAACAAATATGATTGCCTCGACAAGATATTCCCTTCATTCTTCCTCTATGTTGTTTACGAAATCTGGTTCTTTTGGGGTTATAGTTGATGGTTGTTTCTTAATTCCATCTCTATTGCAGAACCGGACATGAGAGTTTCTTCTCATCCAGCTCCTCGCGAATGAAACGATTCAATAATATTACAGATACACATGTATAATTACTTATATTATTATTTATTATAATAATAATAAATAATAATATAAGTAATTATGAGTTAATAATATAAGTATATATAAGAAATGAATGGCATTTATTGATATTTAATTTGTTACATATTTCATTTGTTACAAAGGAAGATGTATATACAAAATACACAGCTGGACGTGTATATTATTAGATATAGATAGATATAGAAAATATAAAAAATGCTTCTTTTTTTAGAATATAACGTATAATATAATGAATCCTTATTTTTACCTCTATCGAATCGCGCCAAAAATTGTAATCCAATAAATAAAGGTTTCGCGGGCGAATATTGACTCTTTCATTCGTAGGGTCAATTCATGACACCTCTCAGAATAAATCAATTTTTTCTTGGTTCGTTCCGCCATCCCACCCAATGAATTATTAGGATTCGTTTTCAATAGAATCCTATGCAGTCACAGGTTTCGTCGTTCCCATAGCTTCTCCATTAATGCTTAGGCCTGAACTCTGCAATGGAGCTTCCGGCAAAATTCGTTCCCGAGTCAATCTCCTCAGTTTTTATTAACCCGAGGCTCTTTATTCTTTATTATTTAATAATTTATTATTTTTTTTTCTTTTTTTTTTATTTTATTTATTTATATTTCATTTATATATTTATATCAGT